GGATCAATCAAATAAGGTTTTCGTTAGAAAAAGATTCTATAAAAGCAATGATAAATAGATACTAATAGAGCAAGAAAAGAAGGAAATAAAAAAAACATAGTATAGAAAAGATATCCAAAATTATATAGAAATCACTATCCTACCCTTAGTTTTTATTTCCTTAATTTAATTTCGTTTGATTAGGGCAAAGTTCCTTAAAAACCTCTGCCTTTTTTAAAATATCCTGAACAGTTCCTGTAGGCTGGGCGCCTTTTTCAAGGAAATAGAGAATAGCGGGAACGTTTAAATAAGTTTGATTCTTGATCGGATCATAAAAACCCACTTTCCGAAGATCTCTTCCTTCTCTTCGGGATCGAACATCAATTGCAACGATTCGATAGACGGCTCATCGGGATAGATGTAGATGAAAAAGAACCCCCCCCCCCCCTAGAACCGTATAGGAAGTTTTCTCCTCGTACGGCTCGAGAAAAAATGATTTGAAGTTTTGTCTATGGATAAAAGTATAATAAATAGTAAAGGAATCCGTAAAAGAAATTAGCTTATAATTTAACTCATAGTCATTTTTATTTAGCTTCCTTCCTGAAAACTAAAAAATCATTTGTACTCATAACTCAAGTTCAATAATTATCAAATATATTAAATAAAATTAAGATATTTTTTTATTGAGTGGTCTTTAACCCCCCTTTTGTCTCGTTGAAAATCTATTTGGATTCTTTATTCGGATCTGTGAGACAATTGAAGCGGTGTTTCCTTGTTCTGGGATCCTTTATCTTTGTTTTAAATCATTGGGTTTAGACATTACTTCGGTGCTTCTTAATCCTTTCAAAATGGTAGCAACATACCCCTTTTGTGATTTCTTTCTAGAATCATACCGACGGTTGATTCGTGCGCGATACACTGTGGATCGAAAAAGTTTTGCGGTTCCAACAATTTTTTTGAATTGAAAATTTGCTCGAATCGGATCCTTTCGATTTCTATATCGAAGATATACTTACGAAGTTGTTCCAATTTATTGATTGGCATTAACCCTAGATCGTTGCCCCTGAGAAATTAATCAATACTTTCTACTCGAGCTCCATCATGAACTATTTACATTACAACCCAATAAAAACAACCCAATAAAAAAAGAAGGGTTCTAGTAGAATAGAACAAACGACGTCGAGCCAAGAGCACCTTCATTCCTATATAAAATAAAATGGTGGATGTAAGAATAAAAATCCACACCGGATCGTGTCCTTCAAGTCGCACGTTGCTTTCTACCACATCGTTTTAAACGAAGTTTTACCATAACATTCCTCTAATTTGGAACCAGTATGGAATTGATTCAATTATGGAATCATGAATAGTCATTGGTTCAGTCGGTACAGAGACATAGTCATTTATATTTTTTCTTCGCTACATAGATAATAAATATTTTTCTGAAGAAATCTTAGCAAGACCCGGGCTTTTTTTGTATGAACGGAACTTTTTTCTATAAATCTATATCTCAAAAAAATATCTAACAGAAATATCCAGAAATCTAAATATAGAAATAACATAACTAACAGAAATAACACGAATAAATAAAATTCTATTTAACTCTGCCTGTTCAAGTGACTCAATAAGATAGACTGACCCATTTCCAACTTCTCAAAGATTCAACCCATAAGGAATCATTACAAATCTTGATAATTGAAAAAGTTTCCTACTTCGACATCATTATTTGAGTCAACTTTTACTTTTACAGTAAAGCCTACATTTGATTATCATAAGAAATAAGAATCTCTGTTTCTTTTCGAATAGAATTGTCAATGATTTAAAGCAAATAAGCTAATATAGATCGAACAATAAAAAGAAATATCATTGTTAAATATTTAAATTTGAATATTTTAGGGATGCAAATTCTTTTTCAAAAAAATAGAAAGACTATTGTCACTGAAATAGGATAACAATACATACCTATAGGCTAAGCACTTCCTCGTTTTATATGTATTTTCATATTTTGTTTAACCTGAGGTTAAGTAATCTTTCTGCAACTGTGATCTATGTCCCATCTTATCTTTATCTGGATCACAAAAGGATTCAGTTACATTTGCATGTCATTTGAACTCGATTTAGTTCATTTTGTGAAAAACTGAGATATGATTCCGAAAAGAATCATTCAAAATCAAAAAAGAAAGAAGAATAATATTCTATCCAATATTAGACCTTGAAACAGAACCTTGTTGAAAAAAAAAGATGTATTCGGATACAATGGATATGCTCTGGGACGGAAGGATTCGAACCTCCGAATAGCGGGATCAAAACCCGTTGCCTTACCACTTGGCTACGCCCCATTTATATTTTTATTGGACACTAATACTAATAAAGAATAATATTGGTATTAAGTGTTCGTCAATTCCAGTCCAATTATCTATAGAAAATCTGTCTTCTTTATTCTTCTTTATAGAATATATTTTATTCTTCTTTATAGAATATATTATAGATTCGTGCTAGGATTTTGACATGTGTATATCTAGAATTCAACTGAATTTATTGATCATTACATACAATTCAATTAAGATATTGTATGAAAGTATGATTTCTTCTATTCTCCTTTGAGAATTGGAGGATTTTTGATTGAGCGGAAAAAGAAGGAGTTTTTTGTCTACCTTACTTTCTTCATTTTTCCTTATATAAATAACTCAATCAAAATGCAATTATCTCGACGAACAAAAGGTCTGTTATGCTTAATATCTTTAGTTTGATCTGTCTTAATTCTGCCCTTTATCCGAGTAGTCTTTTCTTCGCCAAATTGCCCGAAGCCTATGCTTTTTTGAATCCAATCGTAGATGTTATGCCAGTCATACCCCTGTTCTTTTTTCTTTTAGCCTTTGTTTGGCAAGCTGCTGTAAGTTTTCGATAAGATCTTGAATACTATCCTAGAAAATTCATGATTTATTCGAGAAAAATTATAACAATTGATAAGATCAAATAAGTCTGGGAGTATTAACCTTTAATTCAAACATTGAAATTCTTGGATAGCCGCAATAAATTTGGCTCGCCCCATTTCCCGATTCTAATCCTTTTTCCGGCGAAAGACCTTATTAGGTTAGGGTCCCTTAGAATATCTAATTGTGGGTATGACAGTGATTTGTGATAATCAAAGACTCTTATTACAAATTGAAACTTCAGTTGAATTTCTGAACATTCTTTTCTATTTCTAGAATTTATTTCTTGGTGTCAAAATAGGATATGTGATATAAAAATGGAGGATCTATTATCTTTTCTCGTTTTTCTTTTTCAAAAAATGATCTTGGAGGTTGTGTAATGCTTACTCTCAAACTTTTCGTTTACACAGTAGTAATATTCTTTGTTTCTCTCTTCATCTTTGGATTCCTATCCAATGATCCAGGACGTAATCCTGGACGTGAAGAATAAAATCAAAATTTCGTTTTTCTTGCTTGATTTTACAATTTTCTTAAGATTTTATTTTATATATTCATATTCCATACCTTTAACTAGTAAAAAAATCAAAAGGGGTTTGCGAAATTTGAAAGAAAAAAATAGAAAGTCATCAACGGAAACGGAAAGAGAGGGATTCGAACCCTCGGTACGAATAACTCGTACAACGGATTAGCAATCCGCCGCTTTCGTCCACTCAGCCATCTCTCCCAATTGAAAAAGATAATTACTATGTTACATTACACATCAAGTAAGGATTAACGAAAGTATTTCTTTCACATTCTTTATCGTTATTATATAATTAGCAATTCCATTTAGATGCTCGAAAGATCCAAATAGAAAGATAAATAAAGAAGACCTTCTTGCTTTTATTTTGTTCGAAGTGCCTTTTGGGCCTGGCCCGGTCAATACCCAGCCGGGCCTTTTTTTGTTCCAACGAATTCCATATATCCATATATTTATAGGTATAGGAAACATACTCTAAAAAAGATGCCCAATTTGGTATCTGTGTAAGAATTCCCATTGTGGGGTTTACATATACTTATCATTTTTGTTATAATGGAAATTGAGAAGTATTTTTGATTCAAAAGAATCAATTAAGTATGTTTTGTAGTTTCTTATGTCATTAGGCAAACCCAATTTTAGATTCAAATCCAAGAATCATTCAGGAATTCTCAGTCAACGAATAGTTAATGGTTCCCATTTGTCATAAATTTTGGCTTTTTTGAATGAAAATATACATTTGATTTTTCAATAGAAAAGTGAGGGGAAGCTTTTCGACATTGTATGTTTTGAGATACTATACAATCAATCGAAGGGGTGGTCAAACAAAAGGGGAAAAGTGTTTCTTTTAGAATTTTTCTAAATTTAGAAAAAAAGGATTAAATTTAAAAAGGGATGCAAGTACAATAAACTAAAGTTTAGTAATCCAACCCAGAAAATTTTATCCTATTGTGTATCGTTTTGGCGGCATGGCCGAGTGGTAAGGCGGGGGACTGCAAATCCTTTTTCCCCAGTTCAAATCCGGGTGCCGCCTCATCAACAAACGAATCAAAATTTATTATCTGCTGATATAAATCACCCAAATTTTCCCCAGCAGAACAGAATAAGGCGATTGTTGATACTTGGTTGATTCTAAACATCTGTTCTGGGGATTTTGTAAAAGATTGGAAATCTTTCAATCTAAAATTCAAAGAAATATTATATTATAATGGTCGAAGCAAGACTTCCCGATTCCCTTCTACTGCTAATGTAATGTCTACTGATTGGGTCTTGAATTTCGTTGGCATAGCCGGCGGCTAACTAGTTGTGGAAAGTCCTTTATGTAATCTACATATATAGAATATATAGACTCGCGAGAATCTCTGATTGTTCAGGCATTCAATCACTATTAGATTGAGATTGGATGGATAATTTACTTTTTTATAGAAAAAGTGAAAAAATTATTATTTTTTTTTGAAACCCCTCGTCAAGAGTATAATATACTATCTCCCAACTGCTTCAGAGAGACAATCGGGAAAGGGTACGGATTAGATCAAATAGGAAATAAAAGTATGTAATAGATAGCAATTGATCTATTTGTACTTTGAGGGGCAACAAACAATGGGCCCTCTTTTTTTATTACTATATGTTCCATTAGTAACATTCCTTTGTAGCGTCATTGTGTATTTTAGTTGTGTTTAGTCTTTCCCGATTAGAAATCATATAATAATTTTTTAGAAATGGATTTATTTGATGGGTTCATCAATAGTCTTCGGCCAGAATCCCTTTTTGACTCTGGACCATGGATTCTACTATTATTAGTGAGCAATACAATAATGGAATATTTCTATCATAAAGATAAGGGACATAATTGACATGGATATAGTAAGTCTCGCTTGGGCTGCTTTAATGGTAGTCTTTACATTTTCCCTTTCACTCGTAGTATGGGGAAGAAGTGGACTTTAGAAGCACTACTAATTTAGTTTAGGAATGGAAAGGTATCAATTGTTTTCTAGATCGTTCTGCAACGCATTTTTTATTTGAATTGAAATAATTATTTGAATTGAAATTTATTCATTTCGAAATTCCATTGGATTCTAGTGGAGAAATGTATTATATAACAGTAAAACAATTATTTCAGAAAGAAAGAGAATTGGGTCCTACGTTAATTCCATATATGGATTAATCACTACATATATTGAAGATAGAAGCTAATATAGTATACCAACTTTATTAGAAAGTAAAGTACAACTTTATACACTACTAGAACACTAATAGAGAGTATGGTAAGAAAGAAATTTCTTTCTTACCATACTCTCGGATCTCATAGAATACCGCCCATTATAGCCCGTTGATTTCATTTAAGACGCAAAAAAATAATCCTTTTGATTTGATTTCTTCAACTATTGATAAGAACTCATAAGTCAAGTTTCATTTCAAGTAATTAATTATTTTGACTGACTGTTTTTACGTAAATGATAAGTAGAAAAGCAGTAGGAACTAAAATGAACAGTGCAGTAGCAATAAATGCAAGAATATTTACTTCCATAATCTCAATCTCATCGTTTTTTTATTTCACAATAACTCGGGATTTAATCCCATAGAGATGATAAATCTTTCACCTGTCAATTCAATGAATGCATTACCTATCGATGATCTTGAATCGGATCAATATCATGAATAACAATATCTGAGCTATTAAATTAATTCGTCGTCGAGAATTGAATAGTATAACATATGAAGATCTTTTATCCATACCGAATCCAAGATTGGATTCCCGGACCAATCAAAAATTCCTTTATTTATCCTTCTTTTCTGTTCTTTCTTTTCTATAACCTACCTTAGGTCTTCCGTGTAGAACCATAAAATGAAGTATCCTCGTCCGTTTCCATTAACTACAAAACCCCAACAAAAAATACAAAAATACAAGCGAAGTGGAAAAAGAGAGGAATTAGGTTGTAAATTTGAATGATCCAATTTTCTTTGGAAGACAAAGAAGTATGAGAAAGATGAGTCGCGGGAGAAAAGATGGAATATTCTATCAACTTCACTATTTTAGTTATTTTCATTTTAGTTTAGGGTTTGTTCTTTCTTCGACAGAATCCTGAAAAAAAGAGGGGAAACTCCTTCGGAATTAAATTCTGATCTCTGTCCCTTCTTTCATTTCACATAAAATGGAGAGGTGAATTGATGTACTTATTGGATCCGTCGGGACTGACGGGGCTCGAACCCGCAACGTCCGCCTTGACAGGGCGGTGCTCTTGCCTATTGAACTACAATCCCAGGGAAATAAGAAGAGATCTAACAGAAAATTTGGATTCTTTTTTCTTCTCTCTTATCAGGTATTTCTTAAGAACAAGAGGGTTCTACCATCTGATAGTAGATTGGCGAATTTTTGGGCCGAGCTGGATTTGAACCAGCGTAGACATATTGTCAACGAATTTACAGTCCGTCCCCATTAACCACTCGGGCATCGACCCAACGCCTAATTAGACGTTCCATAATCAACTTCCTTTCGTCTCCCAGGCGGACTTGACAAATACATTTCACTTTTGATAAAATCCTACTCCTATGGTCTTGGTATACCCCTAGAGGGACTTGAACCCTCGTTTTCTCCGTGAAAGAGAGAGGTCGTAACCACTGGACCATAGGGGCACCAATGGACCATAGGGGCCTATGGCCACCTTTATTCATAAATAAACTAGAAATAATAGTTGCCGAGGGCCGGCCACCTTTAGGAAATCAAAAAGCACTACACAATACAAATACAATTAGGGAATAAGGCCTAAGGCCACCTTAACTTAATATAAATCAGCCGAGGGACATCTTTATAAGATGAATAGGATATGAATCAAACCGAAAAACTCGTTAACTTTTCTGGGGGTTAATGGTAATCAAACTTTACCATTAAACTATACTATACAATCTTTCAACTTTATTTCATTGGTCTTTCTCGTCTTTATCTCTCTCATTCAGAAAGAGTTTTGCATTGGATCCAGGAGACGGTACCTCTGAATCAGCAGAGCAGGAGATGCAAAAAAAAATGATTTACCAAAGTCTGATGAGCCCTAAATCATATCAAAGTCATATCATATT